GTATTAATATCCGTCTTTTATTGTGTTGTTTATTGTATTGCCGTTCTTTTTGTGGCAGCGCGGGTTGTGTTCTATTATCTATTAAAAGAAAATTTCGATTTTCTATTCAATTCAAAATGCAAATATGATAATTTTCTGAGAATTGCTTATAGGCAACATAAAAATAATAAATATCTGTGTAACAATTTCTACTCTGGGGTTTACATAGACTCCTAATTGTTGTTATAATGGAAAATTGAGAAGAATGCTGATGTATCAATTTGTATTTGCTCGTGTCATTAGGAAAAGAAAATCCAATTTTGAGATTCAAATCGTTCATGAATTCGCAGTCAGCAGTCAATAGTTAAGGGTTCAAATTTGTCATAAATTTATACTTTTGCGAATGAAAATCCACATTTGATTCTTCAATAGAAAGTGAGAGAAGTTGGCTATTTTGAGATGGGTGAATCCAATACAATCAAAAGGCGGGAAGGATTTTTTTTCTAATTAGGAAAGAAAAGGGTTAGAAGTTAAGAAAAACAGAACTCAAGGTGAAAATCCAATAAAAGAAAGTTCCGTACTGCGTCATAGATTTTCTATCATTTTGGCGGCATGGCCGAGTGGTAAGGCGGGGGACTGCAAATCCCTTTTCCCCAGTTCAAATCCGGGTGTCGCCTAATCAACAAAACAAAAGACTCGAAATATCTTCTTCTGGTCTGCTGATATAACTCGCCGAAGTATTTCCGAGCAGAAGCGGACCGTTGATATTTGTTTGATTCGAAGCATCCGGATGGGGTGGGGTTTTTCTGTAAATCCTCGTATCTAGGATTTAAGGAAATATTCTAGAAATATTCTAATTCTAATGGTAGACGGGTTATCAAGACTTCTAGATTCCACTAATCACTAATCGCTGTACTACTAATCTAGTGCCGAATGAATGGCTGGACCTTCAATTAGATTGGAGAGCCTGGATAGGAAATATAATTCAATTCCAATAATGGTGTGGGGACAGAAGATACTTTATATACATATACGACATATATGACGGACTCCCAAAAACTTCTCAGTCCTCAAGTACCCAATCAATATTCGATTGGATGGATAATTCACTTTGAATTTAAATTCTAGTAAAGGGCAAAAGAAAAAGAGAAACTATTTATTTTCGGCAACCCCTAATCAAGAATATACTTCTACAGTTTCCCTATTCTTTCACAGAGAAAAATAGAAAGGGTACGAAGTCTATCAAATGGGATTTTAGATAAGGATTATCCGCTTTTTTTTACTTATTTTGTTTTACTTATGAGGATCAACAAAACTTATTATTCCTATGTGTTCCATTAGGAGCATTTCCCCGAGATGTTACTATGTATTTTGCTTATGCTTCGTTTTTCCTGATTGCAAATCATCCTATAGGAATTTATATTTAGAATATAAAAAAAATTTCTAATATAAAAAATAAGTGGATTTAGTGAATTGGTTTATCAATAGTGTTCGATCAGAATCCCCTTTTGACTCTGCGCCCCCGATTCCACTATACTATTATTAGTGAGGAATGATGGAATAACTCCTTCATAGTTATAGAAATAAGGGGACATAATTGACATGGATATAGTAAGTCTCGCTTGGGCTGCTTTAATGGTAGTCTTTACATTTTCCCTTTCGCTCGTAGTGTGGGGAAGAAGTGGACTCTAGGGGTATTACTAATTGAGTTGGGGAATCAAACTGTATCAACTGTTTTATAGATCGTTCTGCAACATTAACTATTTCAAACGAAAATAAAAAGATCTTCATTTTGAATTCCATTGGATTCGGATGAAGTAATGTATTATATGAATCATACTCTTCAATTAAAGATATATTTCTCCTATCTTTGTATTTCGAAAGGGATCTAAATGATAGGAAATTTAGTCCAATCCAAATCCAATTTTTCCTAAATTTTTTATTTCAATCGAGGAACTCTTACCAGGCTTCTAGATGGATACTAAAGAAGACCCGACCTTTTTATTATTATTTTATTTGTTTCCCTGTTTACTGTTCAAAGCATTCAAAGAAGAAGTAGTTTTGTTAAGTGTATACGCACTTTCTATGAGAAAGTGTATAAACATAGTGGTTGTCTAACGAGATAATATAGAGAGGAGGATCTTCACTCAGGCGAGTGACATATCGCACATTTACCGACTGCTTTCTAATTTTATAAATTTTAGTTAGGCTTTATCGACTCACATTTCATATCATGGTTCTAGGCGTTAACTGAAGGTTTACTCTTCCTTTTCGAACTCCGAGAAGTGCCCATGAAACTCCTGTTGATGGTTCAATCAATTACTTCTTCGGAATTTTTACTAAGAATTTTTTTTATTAATAGAAATACCTATCGTTTTTCCTTTATTGATTTATTTCTTTTGATAGATATTTTTATTGAACATCAGAAAAAATCTAGTAACTAGTAATTAGAACCCTATGACATAAGAATAAGAGTAAAACTATTATTTCAGATTGATCGAAACAAATACAAATAGGTGTAGCAAACAAATAGAATTGGGTGCTATGTCAATTCCATATATGGAATTGATAGCCACCTACATATATAATATTGTATATTATAATATTGTATATATTGTATATTAAGTATATTAATCTAGATTTAGCCTCTACCTTTATTCTAGAGTACAACTTTATACACTCCAATAATACCAATAGATCATATGGTCGAAAGATTCATCTATTTCTTTCGACCATACGATCTATCTATTAGAATACTGCGGATTATAGTCCGCTTATTTCATTTAAGTTTCATTTAAGACGCAAAATTTGGAATCCCTTTCATTTTATTTCGTCAATTTTTGATAAGAACTCAGAAGTAAAGTTTAATTAAAATTTCAAATTAATGATTAATTAATTAATTATTTTGACTGATTGTTTTTACGTAAATGATAAGTAGAAAGGCGGTAGGAACTAGAATGAATAGTGCAGTAGCAACAAATGCAAGAATATTTACTTCCATAATCTAAAATCTAATCTTTTTTTTACTTCGCAATAACTCGGGATTTAGTCCCATAGAGATGATAAACTTTTCACTTGTAAATTCACTGAATTAATTCCCTCTTAATCTCGCTAGTTTTGAATCGGATGAATATCATGAATAACAATATCTGAGCTGTCAAATCAATTTCTCGTCGAAAATGGAATAGTATAACATAGGAAGTTTTTTTATCCATACCGAACCCAGCTTGTATTCCGGACCCAATCCCAAATTACTTTATTCCTTTATTTATCGTCTGTTTCCGTTCTTTTTTTCTATAATCTACTCTATGTACAATGATCTCATGAAGTATCATGAGATTGCCCTTCCACTTCCATTAGTCACATAGTTACAAATCAAAACAAGAAAGAAACTAATATTGCTAAGAGGATCTCTGTCGTTTACCCCCTTCCGTTGATTATTAGCACTGGGTATATATCAAAGGCTCAGCGTGCAATTTGAATGCAATCCATTTTTTAATTAGTAATTGAGGTTATATAAAACCAGGGCCATAAAGAGAAATTGTTTAATTTTAATCTAGTTAATCTAGAAAAGTCTTCTAATTCTCTTTCTCTTAGGGGAATCTTCTTCAATTCATTTTTGATTGTGAATTCCATTTGTGTATGTGTGCCCTTCTCAAAAAAAAAAGAATATAGTATTCTATTCCACGGATCGGGAACAATCGAAAAAAAGGATCCGGCATTTCTTGGAATGCTTACGATAATGCTACTGAAAATTATATTAATCCGCCCATCTCTTACCACAAAGAAAAGAAAAAGGGATCTTTCTTTTGGGGGGGAATGAAATTCTGCCCCTCGCCCCCTTTCGAATTGATTGATGTATTTAGTGGATCCGTCGGGACTGACGGGGCTCGAACCCGCAGCTTCCGCCTTGACAGGGCGGTGCTCTGACCAATTGAACTACAATCCCAGAGAAATAAGGGATCTAGCAGAAATTTGGATTCTTTATCTCCGTATCGAGTATTTTTAAGGGGCGCGGGGATTATACGTGGCAGATTGGGGAATTTTTGGGCCGAGCTGGATTTGAACCAGCGTAGACATATTGCCAACGAATTTACAGTCCGTCCCCATTAACCGCTCGGGCATCGACCCAGGAGGAATCGCTTGTAAGACTATTGGGAATTCGTGATCAACTTCCTTTCCTCGTCCCCTATCCCCACCCCCAGGGGAAATCGAATCCCCGCCGCCTCCTTGAAAGAGAGATGTCCTGAACCGCTAGACGATGGGGGCCCATTTGTCTAACCGTCATGATACTATGATCATAGTATCAATAGTTTTTTTAAATTGTCAATGTATGATTAGATCCGAGGAATCTTTCCGCTTTTCCTAATTGCGGATAACTTGTTGATTCGTCATTCATATTCATGAATCTCATTAGACATTAGAATGGGCATTCTCTACTCTATCTCTATATCATCTCTATATCTATATATTATCTATATATAAAATTATAAAATAGAAATCTAGATATATAAAAATATAGATATATACTAGATATAGAAAAAAAATAGAAATCTAGTATCGAAATCTATATTTATTTCGTCTAATATAAAAAAGTGTAAATAATACTAATACTGTAATACTCTAATACTAAAGTAACAAAGTATAGGGTAGTAACAAAGTATAGGGTTTTCGGGGAGTCCCTGGGCCAAAACAAAAAAAGGGGGTTAAGTTCTACTTCTTTCGCTTTCATTCTTCCATTCATTGATTCATTTTTTCATTGATTCATTTTTTGTTAAGATGAGATAAGAATATCTCACAATAAAAGAAGGAAATTAACAAACAGTAAGCGTAATGAAAAAACCTGTCTTGTCCCCTAAAAAAATTCAAAGCATTTTATAGAATTTCTTGATCACAGGACTTGATGAAATACCTTGAAATTTATGTCGAATTGGTAGGTGTACTTGTAAGTGAACTTTATTGTGATGGAAATCAATTCATTCAATGAAAGAAAAGGAATTAGGTTCGGTCTTGAAACAATT